AGATTTTCAATCATGTAAATAAAAAAATAGATAAAAAAAGAGCCGACTATCGGAATCGAACCGATGACCATCGCATTACAAATGCGATGCTCTAACCTCTGAGCTAAGCGGGCGGATATAAGAGCAATAGTGTATAGGAATACAGGAAACTAGCAGATCTTAGCTATTTTCTAATGATTCTTATTCTTTTTTTCTTTTATTTATTGATTCTTTCAATTTCTTCTATTTCTTAAATATTAGTTATATATTTTAGATTCTATTTAGAAAATAGAAAAGAAAACTATTTAGATCTAGATAAATTAGATATCTAAATAGAAATCTAAATTCAATTTCATATTCATATATATGAAATATGAAAAGAAAATATCAATGAAATTAGAATTCAAAATGAAAAAAAAAAGAAGAATGAATATCGACCGTTCCACTATTCAAAACTACACTGTAAAAATGAAGGAGGAGGAAAGGCATATATATATATGTGGTATATATCTATCCATATTGAATTGCGGATAGATCAATGATAAAATCATTTTACATTGAAAAAATAGGGTTTATAGATGAAATGATATAATATAGAATAGAGGAAAAAAATAAAATAACAGCATACACTTTTTCAATATTGAATCATTACCTAATGGATTCAATAGTGCCAAGATAAATGAAAGAGGTGGGTGGAATTACAGCTGGATTCTTGTCTCAAAGGAAAGGGGATATGGCGAAATTGGTAGACGCTACGGACTTGATTGGATTGAGCCTTGGTATGGAAACCTGCTAAGTGGTAACTTCCAAATTCAGAGAAACCCTGGAACTAAAAAAGGGCAATCCTGAGCCAAATCTTTGTTTCGAGAGAAAAAACGATGAAAGATGAAAAATGAGAATAAAAAGGGGATAGGTGCAGAGACTCAATGGAAGCTGTTCTAACGAATGAAATTGATTACGTTACGTTAGTAGCTAAAAGACTTCTATCGAAATGACAGAAAGGATACGTATTATATACCTAAGACGTACGTATACATACTGACATAGCAAACGATTAATCACAACCCAAATCTTAATATCGAATTCTATTCTGTATCTCTATATATTTATAATTTATATATGAAATATGAATGAAATATGAAATTTATATATGAAAATAAAAATCTTCTCTTTCTTTCTATTAATATTTATTAATATTATATTATTAATATGAGTAATATAATAGTATGAGATAAGGATCTATAAGAAACCCTATATTTCTATTCTTTTTTCAACTTCAATTTTTCATATATCTTTTTGATCTCTATCATTCTAATAAAAAAAGAATAGAATTCGAATATTCAATAATCAAATTATTCATTCCAGAATTTTTGATAGATCTTTTGAAATTTAATCGGACGAGAATAAAGAGAGAGTCCCATTTTACATGTCAATACCGACAACAATGAAATTTATAGTAAGAGGAAAATCCGTCGAATTTTTCAATCGTGAGGGTTCAAGTCCCTCTATCCCCAATAAAAAGCCCATTTTACTTCCTCGCTCTTTATTTATCCTCATCCTCTTTATTCATTTTTTTTTCATCAGTGACTCAGTTTAAACAAAATGAAATATCTTTCTCATTTTATTCACTCTGTTCTTTCGCAAATGGATCCAAATATAAATCCTCGTATCTTTTTTCAATCCAATCTCATTTGTTTTGTATAATACGATATGAAGATATATATTCAAGGAATCTCCGTTATTGAATCATTCATAGTCTATATCTTTTTGACAAAAAAAGTCTTCTTTTTGAAGATCCAAGAATTTAAAGGGCTAGAGCCAATTTGTTAAGATTTTCTTTTTTAGTTCTTTTCATTATTGACATAGATAGAAGTACTCTGCTAGGATGATGCACGGGAAATGGTCGGGATAGCTCAGTTGGTAGAGCAGAGGACTGAAAATCCTCGTGTCACCAGTTCAAATCTGGTTCCTGACACGTGAATAATGTATCGGATAGATATTTCTTAATACCTCATACAAATGAAATTAATTCATTAAGACAGATCGGAATAGATATTCTTTACTTTCTTTTTCCTTTTTTTCTCTCTTTTTTTTTTCTCCTTTCAATTCTCTTTCTATATGTGATGTGTAATATAGAATGCTCTTATACTTAGTTCTTTTTCTTTTCTATTCTACTTATTCTTATACTTAGTTTATACTTATTATCTTATATAATCTTATATATCTTATATATATTTATATATTTTTATTTATATATTTTCTATTTTTCTATTGATCTTATATCTTATAAAGAAATAGAAAGTCAAAGTAAAGAATTCCCTATCTTATATTAACTTAGAATAATTATAGATAATAGATATAGATAGTAATTCTAGTAATATACTATAGTAATAGTATAGTAATAAATACTATAGTAATATAGTAAGAGTAATATAGTAAGAGTAATATAGTAAAGAAGAAATTGTAATATAGTAAAGAAGAAATTCAATTTAAAACAAAAAGAATAAAAAGATGATAAAGA